CTTTTCCTATTACTTTACTCAAGAGTTGCTCAACGAATCTGTTGATTCGAAATCACGGAATCGGTAGATGTCACAGATGATGAATCAATCTTTTTTTTTTCTACTTCTGTCACCCTATGTTAGTGCCGTCTATAATGATAATGACTGATGAATCAAAAACTTTCAATTGGAACGGATTCTGTCAATTGGTATTTTTTCGTATCCTCTTATCTTTCAAAAATAGAAACTTAGGTAAGTGTTTTATAACCATATGTATAAAAAGAACGTATCTCATTTAGCTCCTTCATGCCTACTATAACTAGTTATTTCGGTTTTCTACTGGCGGCTTCAACTATAACCCCAGCTCTATTTATTGGTCTGAGCAAGATACGACTTATTTGAAATGAATTGAATGAACAATTCATAATCATAAAAAGAAATGTTTCTGTGAGATTCTAGGTATTCTAGAGTGCCTTCCTGCGTCAATTGTAAATTCTTGGTCATTGAGATTCATGGTCGATTCGGATTAATATTTAAGGATAGATATTACCTCTCTTTTTCCCCTTTCAAACAAATCGAAATGATTGAAGTTTTACTATTTGGAATCGTGTTAGGTCTAATTCCTATTACTTTGGCTGGATTATTCGTAACTGCATATTTACAATACAGACGCGGGGATCAGTTGGACCTTTGATTAAGTAACATCTCGTTTTTTGATTGACCTCCTCCTTTTTTAATCCGCAGGAGGTCAAATTCAGGTTGCTGCTCAAGTTAGTGAAGTTATTTCATTGTAATTCGACCTAAGAAGAACAGAATCACGCTCTGTAGGATTTGAACCTACGACATCGGGTTTTGGAGACCCACGTTCTACCGAACTGAACTAAGAGCGCTTTCTTATCACAATAGATAAGACCCTAAAGAAAAGGATTCTTTTTGTACGCCCAATACACCTTGCATGCATATAGTATCGTAAACTGACAGATTATGTATGTCCAATTTTTATCGATCTCATGCCCATAGGAGAGGTAATAGGTAGGGATGACAGGATTTGAACCCGTGACATTTTGTACCCAAAACAAACGCGCTACCAAGCTGCGCTACATCCCTTTCAATTGGTATACAGTGTCATTGTAGAGAATCCCTGTCTTGTTTTCCACATCATTATTTCCACCATTGATATAAAATTTCGCTTGCCATTTCTTTTTTTTGGTCTCATATAACATATAATAAAAGAATTATATATACAACATATGAAATATGAAACCCGACGTATAAATAAATAAATATTTATCGGTAATACTCAGGAAGAAGGGGACGTCTTTTTCTGTTTTAAGGGAAAGGTAAATCTTATCTACCGGGTCGTTGTATATATCCATTTTTGTTAGGGATTCCGCATACAAATACAAGTGATCCTTAACTATATATGCATCTGATCATATATGTATTACAATTGCAGAAGGAGGATTTTCAATGCGAGATATAAAAACATATCTCTCCGTGGCACCTGTACTAAGTACTCTATGGTTCGGGTCTTTAGCAGGTCTATTGATAGAGATCAATCATTTATTCCCAGATGCGTTGACATTCCCCTTTTTTTCATTCTAGTTATTGACATGGGAGGGGATGAAGAAGAGTAGTGATACAATAAATTATCTGTGACTAATCCTTCTTCCTCTCTTTATTTTCTTCTTTTTTCGGTTTTTTAGGATATGGAAGGACATAAAAATAAAGAATCCAAGCGAATTCAACCTCAGTGAAACTCGGGTTAGGCTCGAATTAATAATTAATATAGGGAGTACGAAAATAGAAATAAAAGGGGGTCTAGGGCAAGAAAATAATACAAGATACTTAAATGAAATACTGTACTAGGATTAAAAATAATTGATAGTTAGAAATTGTTGTATTACTTAACTCTATTGATTGCAACGAAATCTTTCATAATTGGATTTCGAGTTAGCAACTTCTATTTTTTTTTTTTTTACTTTTTTTCTTCGTTTCGGATCGAAAATAGAAGAGTTGAGTGAATCCAAAATTCAAAGGAGGTTCATGGCCAAGGGTAAAGATGTCAGAGTAAGAGTTATTTTGGAATGCACCAGTTGTGTCCGAAACGGTGTTAATAAGGAATCACCGGGCATTTCCAGATATATTACTCAAAAGAATCGACACAATACGCCTAGTCGATTGGAATTGAGAAAATTCTGTCCCTATTGTTACAAGCATACAATTCATGAGGAGATAAAGAAATAGATCGAACGCAGCGCGTGTGTGCCACCCTTCGAAGTAACAAGAACAAATTACATATAACAAATTACATATAATATATAGAAACAAATCCAATCCTATTTCGGTCGGATCCCAAATGAATTCGAATTCAGAAATAGGATTTTAGAGATAAGGAATAAACCATGGATAAATCCAAGCGACCCTTTCTTAAATCCAAGCGATCTTTTCGTAGGCGTTTGCCCCCAATTGGATCGGGGGATCGAATTGATTATAGAAACATGAGTTTAATTAGTCGATTTATTAGTGAACAAGGAAAAATATTATCTAGACGAGTGAATAGATTAACCTTGAAACAACAACGATTCATTACTATTGCTATAAAACAAGCTCGTATTTTATCTTCGTTACCTTTTCTTAATAATGATAAACAATTTGAGAGAACCGAGTCGACCCCTAGAACTACGGGTCCTAGAACCAGAAATAAATAGGCCTACGCCTCAATTGAATCAAAATTCCAACCCGAACCCCAACTCGGGTTGATATTTTGTTCGAAAAATTAGATAATCCAGATTGGATTATCATGTCGTAAGAAACAAATTAAAGAATCGGGGAAGAAAAAATCTTCGATTATTAAAATATTAAAACGTGTTCGTTCATTTTGACTACTTTATCTTAGTCATTTATACTCTACCTTCCCGGAGTTCATTCTCCGGGGAACTCCGTTTAAATCATTCTGGTGGATTCCCTCCAACCCCCTTATTTAATGATCTCATTGGAAATCATGTAAAGACAATTCCTATTTGATATCGCTATTTGTGCAAGTATTTTACGATTAAGAAGCAACTGCCCCTTGTGCAGATCGTGTATTAATCGACTATAACTATAGGATACCCTATTCTCAAAAATTACTGCATTTATACGAGTGATCCACAAACGACGAAAATCTCTCTTTTGCCTGCCCCTATCCCGATGAGCGGAAACCAAAGCTCTCGTTTTCTGTTGAGTAATACTTCGAGTAAGTTTTGAATGAGCCCCTCGAAAGGTTGATGCAAATAAACGCATTTTTGTTCTACGTCTCCGAGCTATATATCCTCGTCTAATTCTGGTCATTGAATCAAATGAAACTTTGATGAATAACTAATTTATTTCTTTTCTTTTACTTTTAGTCACTCTTTTCCCTCCTCCTGGTCTATTAATAACAAAACGGATTCTTCCGATGTATAAAATTTAAATTCCAATGGCTTTTGCTACTATGACCTTCCCAACCACAATTTTCATTTTTTTTTTTGAGGCATTTCACTTCGAAATAAGAAATTGTATCCATACTCGGTATCAAAAAATACTAAAAGTAAATTAAGTAGTAAATGAATAAATAAATAGTGGGTTCCATCGTTTCTATGGTTACTTTTTAAACGGTGAGGTCCTTTCTATACACCGGAGCCCCTTCCCTATTTAGTAACTTGTACAGTTCACACTCTTTGGCTCTACCCATGAATTATCCAGTAATAGGTCTTTTCACAATGAGATCTACCCATACAGTAACGACATTTAATTATGAAGGTTGGTTAGGTAGCTGACCCTGTTAGTCCGTTCTTGCAAGAGTGGGAGCATAATCTTTCTGCTTCTTAAATACCATTCACCCGCTTAATGGATAACCATTTGCTACCAATGGGGAATTGCTTCTCATCTCCAATTGAGGTGATTGGATTTCTACCAATGGAAACCATAAATTTCATACACAATAGAGGTCTTTTTTTTTTAGATAGTGAATGGAGTTCTTCCATTCTATCCTATTCATTGGTACTGATCATTGATACTGTCAAAATTGTCTCCTTTCTTTTGTTCCAGTTCATGATCTGAACGAGTCGCACATACACCCTAGTACATGTTCCTCGACGCTGAGGACATCCCCGAAGAGCGGGGGATTTTGTGACATTTCTGATTGGCTGTCTTGTGTTTCTAATAAGTTGTTTAATAGTTGGCATGTTGAATCATATTACAGAATGGGCTGGTTTAGATCGATCCTAACCAGATGATTATGAATTACTTCTATTTCATTGAATATTTTACCCCATTTTACCTCGGTAAGAAGATAAAATATCAACTCACAGTTCATTCAATTATGGTTCGAAATGGAATCACGGATTTAGCTGGAATCCGGTATGTTCGGCCCCTATAATATCAATAATTCCATGATCTTGGGCTTCTTTTGCTGACATAAAACCATCCCTGTTCAGGTCTCTATCTATAACCCAAAGGGGCTGGCCCGTTCTTTGTGCATAAGCCGCTACGAGGTTCTTGCGGATCTGTTTCAGTAGGTCCGAGTTCAGGCCAAGGGTGTCTGCTTTTTCTTTCAACCCAAAAGAAGAAGTAGGTTGGTGCATCATTATCCTACTGTGAGGGAGTGCTAGCCGTTTGGGAATTGTTCCTCCGGACAGGACGAAAGATCCCATTGAAGCGGCTATTCCCACGCATATTGTATGTACATCTGGGTCCACTACTTGCATCATATCAAATATAGCCATTCCAGGTATTACCAACCCGCCGGGACAGTTTATAAATAGATAAATATCCTTGGTACGATCCTCTATACTGAGATATGCTATGAGACCTACAATGTTATTCGAGGTCTCGTCGTCAATCTTTTGGCCTAACATCAGTATCCTTTGTATATAAAGTCGGTTGATTAGGACAAAATTGTATCCCTTAGGAACCGTACACGCACCTTTGGATGCATACGGTTCAAAAAATAAAAATTGCAAAAATAAAGAATCAATGTGTCGATTCCAGCCCTCTTC